AAATAAACAGAAACCCAATTTTTAAGGAAGAAAACCCTTTCGATTTATAATGATAAAATCAATCTTTTAAATTTTTTTGAATCCAGTCGCGAGGTATAAATAGTAGGTATGAATCATAGTTCAAATATTTCTCGATCTATTCCATATATTCCGTGCTCCAGATAAAAAAATGAATATCCGACGAAGCAGAACTCATCTCTCTCAAGATGACAGACCCATTCTCTGTACTATCAATAGGATCAATTATAACAAGTCACACACTCATATTCCGGAAATACAGAAACAAAATAATTTCACGGTCGAACTGCCAGAATAGACTAGAAATGAGAGTCCTAAGTAATTCATTTTGGATTGAAAAGCCAGGACTTCATGATTTTTATGGACCTAATTCATTGAAATTCCATCTAGTAAAACGGAAGAATTATAAATCTCCAAAATAATAGATAGGAATACCGCAAATAGAGCCATTGCGACCCCCATCAAAGGGGTAGTTCCCCACCCAGGAGCCACTTTCCCGTATTCTGAATTCAATGGTTTCAATAAACTCCCTGCATTAGTTCGTCTTGGACCAGATCTAGAACTATCCTCAACGGTTTGTGTAGCCATAAATCCTATTGCATTGGTTGAGATCGGTTGACTTTGTATACTATTCCGTTGTAAATAAAGGATCTTATCATAGATCCGTTATAGTTTTGAAATTTGATAATAATGGAAACAGCAACCTTAGTTGCCATCTTTATATCTGGTTTACTTGTAAGTTTTACCGGGTACGCCTTATATACCGCTTTTGGGCAACCCTCTCAACAACTACGAGATCCATTCGAGGAACACGGGGACTAAATGGAAGTAAAGTAATGAGCCTCCCAATATGGGAGGCTCATTACTTTACTTCCATTTAGATAAAGATAATGTAAGATAATGAAAAATCATTTCGCCTTTTTAGTCGGAACCTTAGGCGGCTCTCGAAAAAATATAGCGAAAAAAATTATTCCTAGAGTCGAGACTAAGAGGAATGTATAAACCAATGCTTCCATAAATTGATCGTGGTTTACAATTATAGCTTCCACACCTGTTCATTTGGGATCATCTCCCAGATTAAGAAAGGACAAGAGTCAAAAGTCAAAGAAAGGGCGGTGATTCAAATCAACATTTCTCTGGTACTCTATGTCAAAGTTAAATAATCAAAATATAATAGAGGCAAAAGATACAAGAGCAGTATTGTATCAGACGACTTGTCTCCTTGTAGTTGGATCTCCAAGTTTTTGGAATGCTCCAAATTCCACTTGAGCATCCAAATCTGGGTCAATACCAGCAAAAACATCTCTGAACAAGGTTCTAGCACCATGCCAAATGTGTCCGAAAAAGAAGAGCAAAGCAAACGAAGCATGTCCAAAAGTGAACCAACCCCTTGGGCTGCTACGAAAAACACCATCCGATTTCAAAGTAGCACGATCTAATTCAAAAATTTCACCCAATTGAGCACGTCTAGCATATTTTTTCACAGTAGCAGGATCACTATAACTGACTCCATCGAGTTCGCCGCCATAGAACTCAACAGTTACTCCTACTTGTTCGACACTATACTTAGATTCCGCCCTTCTAAAGGGAACATCGGCTCTTACAATTCCGTCTCCGTCTACCAAAACTACTGGAAATGTTTCAAAAAAAGTAGGCATACGGCGTACAAAAAGCTCACGCCCTTCTTTATCTCTAAAGATAGGATGTCCTAACCATCCAACCGCTATTCCATCCCCATTGTCCATCGAGCCCGCTCTAAATAAACCTCCTTTTGCTGGATTATTGCCAATGTAATCATAAAAAGCTAATTTTTCTGGAATTTTAGACCAAGCTTCTGATAAACTCTGATTTTCATCTAGTCCGGCACCAACCCTTCGATATATTTCTTGCTGGAAGTATCCTTGATCCCATTGATAACGAGTGGGACCAAATAATTCGATTGGGGTAGTTGCGGAGCCATACCACATCGTTCCAGCAACAACAAAAGCTGCAAAAAAGACAGCAGCGATACTACTGGAAAGGACAGTTTCAATATTACCCATACGTAATCCTTTGTATAGGCGTTGGGGGGGGCGGACACTAAGATGGAATAGGCCCGCTAATATGCCCAATGTACCTGCTGCAATATGATGAGAGGCTATTCCTCCCGGAACAAAAGGATCAAAACCCTCTACCCCCCACGCAGGATTTACAGATTGGACTTTTCCGGTTAGTCCATAAGGATCAGATACCCATATTCCAGGACCATACAAGCCTGTTACATGAAATGCACCAAACCCAAAGCAAGCTAATCCTGAAAGAAATAAATGAATTCCAAAGATCTTGGGCAAATCCAAAGAAGGTTTTCCTGTACGTTCATCACAGAATATTTCTAGATCCCAATATACCCAATGCCAGATAGCCGCCAAGAAGCACAAACCAGAAAACACAATATGTGCCCCAGCCACACCCTCGTAACTCCAAATACCCGGATTCGTTATAGTCCCTCCTGTGATACTCCAGCCGCCCCACGAATTGGTTATTCCTAAACGAGTCATGAAGGGTATAACGAACATACCCTGTCTCCACATTGGATCAAGAACGGGGTCAGAGGGATCAAAAACGGCTAATTCGTATAGAGCCATTGAACCGGCCCAACCAGCAACGAGAGCTGTATGCATTATATGTACAGAAATCAACCGACCGGGATCATTCAATACGACGGTATGAACACGATACCAAGGCAAACCCATGGAAATACCCCTTTATCAAAGAAAAATAGACACTATGTAACTTTATCGCATTGGAAAAGACTATGCTATGGACCTCTCCCTTTCAGTGGATTATTTTGGAACAAGGGTTCATATTATTGAATATTGAATTCCATTTCTTTCGTTGGGAATAATGGAACAATTCTGTTCATAGGAACAAAGATAAGCAGATCTATTCTATACCCGATAAGTACCAATACGCAATGGGGGATTGGTCCCATTTTCTATGAGCGAATGCGTAGATACTTGTTCATCATTCGAAGAGCCCGACCCATTTGTAATAATTTTCCCTTATTAATTTCGTCTTACTATTTGGTAATATCCAGGGATAAAAATATTACGTTTCCACATCAAAGTAAAATATAGTACTTAACCCCCTTTCTTTCAGTTGATGCCTATTGGTGTTCCAAAAGTACCTTTTCGGAGTCCTGGAGAGGAAGATGCAATTTGGGTTGACGTATAGTGCGACTTGTCAGACATATTGGGTCATATGGGATTTCCCCGTTCTCTCCCCCGATCGAGATACCCTCTGTTTCGCCCAAAAAAGATTGTTTGAACCATCAATAATTTGGAGCGTGAAATGCAATTAGATCCATTTTTGAGGGGGTCGAAATCAATATTAATATTATCAATTATCAAAATTTATGGTTGGCTTGGTTGGACCAATCCAATAAAATGAAGTATCCAGGCTCCGTTCAGAAAATACCCAATTGGTAATATATGTATGATTACCACTTGTATCATAAGTGATTACTTGATAGCATATGGGCGATCTCAAACTGCCAATCAATGAAATAATATTATGACTACATCGCGTATTTGTTGTAAGAAAGGCACGAAATGAATTGAAAAAAGTAAAAGTGGTATTGGGAGCATTTGTCCTATATGTGCAAATTGAAATCGGGCAGATATTTACCCGGAGTAGAACATAAACCTAAAATAATTGAGGAGGCCCATTCAGGAACAAGAAAATTACATCGTAATTTGGATTCGATTTCGATGAAACAATACATCAATGAGAGGTTAATTCGATAAGTTTAGTGGATTCTTTTATTTTTTACAGAGATTCGAGCAAAAAAAATCTTTCTTAAAAAAAAATCGAAGAAAAAGCCCCTTCATTAGGAGGTAGAAAAGTCCTACTATAAAAAAAGTAAAGGAGGGTAGAATCAATACAATACATTGATTCTTTTTTTTTTGAACCGTATGCATCCAAAGGCGCGTGTACGGTTCCTAAGGGATAAAATTTTGTCCTAATCAACCGACTTCATCGAGAAAGATTACTTTTTTTAGGTCAAGAAGTTGATAGCGAGATCTCAAACCAACTTATTGGCCTGATGGTATATCTCAGTATAGAGGATGAGACCAGAGATCTTTATTTGTTTATAAACTCCCCCGGCGGGTGGGTAATACCCGGAGTCGCAATTTATGATACTATGCAATTTGTGCCACCAGATGTGCATACAATATGCATGGGATTAGCCGCTTCAATGGGATCTTTCATCCTGGTCGGAGGAGAAATTACGAAACGTATAGCATTCCCTCACGCTTGGCGCCAATGAGTTTTTTGTTTGAAAGAAAAAAGAAAACTATGCCTTCGCCATATTTAATATTTTAATATAAATAAGAATTTGTAAGATAATATTTAAGTAATAATAGCATGGCACTTCGAGTTCGATATGAACAAACCATTATTGTTTTTTCAGAACATGGGATTATATATCGGGCGAGTAATATGAGACAAAGGGTATTTATGATTTGATCTTATCTATCCGGGCTTCATTTCAGCGTCACAAACTTTTATTTTTCACGCCAGAAGCCTCTTTCCAATATTTATGTTATGAAATATGAAAGAATACTCAAATGAAAAAAAAAAAACAAGATCATTTTTTTTTTTACTTTTTTTATTTTTAGTTGATCGGATCAAAAAGAAACTTTGGGATTGCTGAATCACATATGAGATAAATCATAAATATAGAAAGCAACGGAACCATCATAGTATTTTTGAACTCCCACGAAAAGAAGGGTGGTAAATGGATCACTTAACGATTTGGGTCTGATGGATCCTATTTCGTTTTTTGCTCAACGAACGTAAAAAGTCCATTGTGGAGCCGTATGCAATGCACAAAAAATGCCTGTACGGTTGTTCAATTATATATATATACTTATTTTTTCTTGTTATTCTTTAATCTTTTTGCCTAGTCCAATCAATCGTACGAGATCGCGGAAACATTCATTATGTTATATCATCAGGGTAATGATCCATCAACCTGCGAGTTCTTTTTATGAGGCACAAACAGGAGAATTTGTCCTAGAAGCGGAAGAACTTTTGAAACTACGCGAAACCCTCACAAGGGTTTATGTACAAAGAACGGGTAACCCCTTATGGGTTGTATCCGAAGACATGGAAAGGGACGTTTTTATGTCAGCAACAGAAGCCCAAGCTCATGGAATTGTTGATCTGGTAGCGATCGAAAATGCCGGGGATTTCACGTAAATCTGTGATTCCATCCATTTCGAACCATAATTTGGATGAATCTAAATTGAATATTTTATCTGCGTAAAGTAAAAAAAAAAAAAGAAAATAGAAAGAATTCATAATCATCTGGTTAGGATTGATCTAAACCAGCCCATTTTCTATACCATTAAGTATGCCAACTATTAAACAACTTATTAGAAACACAAGACAGCCAATAAAAAATGTAACAAAATCCCCCGCTCTTCGGGGATGTCCTCAGCGGCGAGGAACATGTACTCGGGTGTATGTGCGACCCGTTCAGATCATGAGCCGGAACAAAATAAAGTACAATTTTTTCCAGTATCAATGACCAGTACCAATGAATAGGATAGGATAGAAGAATTCCAATCAATATAGAAAAAAACCTCCATTGCGTATCAAATTTATGGTTTCTATTGGTGCAAATCCAATCACCTCAATTGGAGATGAAAAGCAATTCCCCAGTGGTAGCAAATGGTTATCCATTAAGCGGGGGAAATCATATTTAAGAAGCAAAAGAATTAGGCTCCTACTCTTGCAAGAACGGACTATACAGGGTCAGCTACCTAGCCAACCTTTGTAATTAAATACCGTTACTGTATGGGTAGATCTCATTGTGAAAAGACTTATTACTGTACAATTCATGGGTAGAGTCAAAGAATGTGAACTGTACAAGTTACTAATAACATTGATTAATGGTGGAAGGGGCTCCGGTGTATAGAGAGGACCTCACCGTTTAAGAAGTAGCCATAGAAACGATGGAACCCACTATTTATTTATTTATCCATTTACCTTTACTATTTATTGATACTTTATACTATACTCAACTTGAGTTACAATTTAGTATTTTTTTTGTTGATACCTAGTATCAATACAATTTCTTATTTCGAGGTTAAATGCCTGGAAAAATGGTGGTTGGGAAGGTCATAGTAGCAAAAGCCATTGGAATTTTTTTTTATACATTGGAAGAATCCGTTTTGTTATTAATAGACCAGGAAAGGGAAAAAGAATAACTGAAAGAAAATAAATCAATTAGTTATTCATCAAAGTTTAATTTGATTCAATGACCAGAATTAGACGAGGGTATATAGCTCGGAGACGTAGAATAAAAATTCGTTTATTTGCATCAACCTTTCGAGGGACTCATTCACGACTTACTCGAAATACTATTCAACAGAAAATGAGAGCCTTGAGTTCTGCTCATCGGGATAGGGGCAGGCAAAAGAGAAATTTTCGTCGTTTGTGGATTACTCGGATAAATGCAGCAATTCGTGAGATTGGGGTATCCTATAGTTATAGCAGATCCATACATGATCTGTATAAGAGACAGTTGCTTCTTAATCGTAAAATACTTGCACAAATAGCCATATCAAATACAAATTGTCTTTACATGATTTCCAATCAGATCCTTAAATAAGAAGATTAGAAGGAATCCACCGTAATGATTTAAGTGGGGCCCCGGAGAATGAGCTCCGGGAAGGTAGAGTAGAAATTAATATAAATAAGAGAAATATAGTAAAGTAAAAATGAATCAACACATTAAAAAAAGAAGCAATTTTTTCTTATGATGTGACAATCCAATCGGGGTTCTCCAATTTTTCGAACAAAATCTAAATCTGAGTTGGGGTTCATATTGAAATTTTGATTCAATTGCAATTGAGGAATAGCCTATCTATTTATTTCTAATTCGAGGACCCGTGGTTCTAGGAGTCGATTCAGTTCTCTCAAATTGTTTCTCGTTATTAAGAAAGGGTAACAAAGATAAAATACGAGCTTGCTTTATAGCAATAGTAATTAATCGTTGTTGTTTCAAAGTCAATCTATTCACTCGTCTAGATAATATTTTTCCTTGTTCACTAATAAATCGACTAATTAAACTCATGTTTCTATAATCAATTCGATCCCCCGATCCAATTGGGGGCAAACGCCTACGAAAAGATCGCTTGGATTTAAGAAAAAGTCGCTTGGATTTATCCATGGTTTATTCCTTATCTTTTAAATCGTATTTCTTAATTCGAATTTCATTTGCGATCCTACCAAAATAGGATGAAATAGGATTGGGTTGTTTTATTTTTATAATTTATTATTCAATTTTTATATTAATATTTTAATATTATGTAATTTATTGCTGTTCCTTGGAGGGGTTACAAACGCGTTACATTTTCTCTATTTCTTTATCTCCCCATGAATCGTATGCTTGTAACAATAGGGACAAAATTTTCTCAATTCCAATCGACTAGGCGTATTGTGTCGATTCTTTTGAGTAATATATCTGGAAATGCCCCGCGATTCCTTATTAATATCGTTTCGGACACAACTGTTACATTCCAAAATAACCTTTACTCTGACATTTTTACCCTTGGCCATAAACCCCCCTTTTTTTTTATTCACCCAACTCTTCTATTTTCGAAACGAAGAAGAAAAAAAGAAGTTGCTGACTCGAAACCCAATTATGAAATATTTCATTGCAATCAAATCAATAGAGAATATAAGTAATACGATGATTTCTAACTATCCATTAGTTTTAGTTATAGTATTTCATTTAAGTATCCTGTATGCGTTTGTTGTCCGCGACCTTTATTATTTACTTTACATTTTTGTTCTCCCTCTATTAATTCAGCGTGAACCTGAGTTTCGTTGCGGATGAATCTTTTTTGATTCTTTCTCTTTCCTTCTTTTTTATCCTAAAAAACTGAAAGAAAGAACAAAACAAAAAGGGTTAGTCACAGATAATTTATTCTATCTATAATCTTCTTCATCCCCAACTAGAATGAAAAAAAGGGGAATGTTAACGCATCTGGGAATAAACGATTAATCTCTATCAATAGGCCTGCTAAAGAGCCGAACCATAGAGTGCTTAACACAGGTGCCACGGAGAGATATGTTTTAAAATCTCGCATTGAAAATCCTCCTTTTTTATTGTAATACATATATGATCAGATACACATGTCGTTGTTGATGATATTTTACTTTCTTTACAACAGAAAAAAGTGTCCACTCACTTTATTTTCTGAACATTACCGATTTTTATATTTATTTTTTTTATTATATTGTTAATTATATTATATCTATTTGATCGATTTGATTCTTTTTTCTTTTATTATATGTTATATTGTTATATAAGACGAAAAAGAAATGACAAGAGCAATTGTATATCAATGGGAGAAATCACGATGTGGAAAACAAGATGGGGATTCTCTACAATGACACTATAGGCCAATTGAAAGGGATGTAGCGCAGCTTGGTAGCGCGTTTGTTTTGGGTACAAAATGTCACGGGTTCAAATCCTGTCATCCCTATCTATTACTTCTCCCATGTGCAGTAATGAAGGATCCATTGAGATCAATAAAAATTAGACATACATAACATAATGCTTTATGATACTATATGTATCCAAAGTGGGGGTTACAAATAAAATTCTTTTATTTACATACAGCCCTTTATATTGGGATAAGAAAGAAAGCGCTCTTAGTTCAGTTCGGTAGAACGCGGGTCTCCAAAACCCGATGTCGTAGGTTCAAATCCTACAGAGCGTGCTTCTGTTCTTCTTGGGTCGAATTACAAGTAAATAACTTTACTAACTAGAGCAGCAACCCTAATTTGACCTCCTCCTTTCTTTAATCCGCAGGAGGTCAATAAAAAAAAGAGATGTTATTTAAAAAGAGATGAGCTCTTACTTAATCAAAGGTCCAACTGATCGCCGCGTCTGTATTGCAAATACGCAGTTACGAATAATCCAGCCAAAGTAATAGGAATTAGGCCTAACACGATTCCAAATAGTAAAACTTCAATCATTTTTTAATTTTTTTTTGAAAAGGTAGGTAAAAAAAAAGGGGGGGGTAATATCTATCTCTAAATAGTAATCCAAATCGCCCACGAATCTCAATAATCAAGAATTACAATTTACATGGGAAGGAACTATGGACTACCTGGATATCTCACAAAAACATTTTTATGAATTGAATTGTTCATTCAATCAATTTCAAATAAGACGTATCTTGCTCAGACCAATAAATAGAGCTGAGGTTATAGTTAAAGCCGCCAGTAGAAAACCGAAATAACTAGTTATAGTAGGCATGAAGGAACTAAATGGGATACGTTCTATTTATACATATGTTTATTTATGAAACACTTACCTAAGTTTCTTATCTTGAAAAATATAAGATAATAAAAAGACCAATTGACAAAATGAGTCCCAATTGAATTGAAAGCTTTTGATTTCATTTATCATTCATTATTCATTTCATTATAGACAGCACAAACAATAGTGACAGAAATAAAAAAAAATTGATCCTCTTTGACATCTATTCATCCTACGATTCTGACTCAACCGATTTTTCGAGCAACTCTTGAATAAAGTATCTTGAATAAAGGAATGTCAAAATAACATGGAACTTCATTTCTAAATTAAAAATGAAACTCTCTTTAAATTAAATGAAATCCTATTTTCAATCATTTATATTTTCAATAAAAATATTATAAATAGGGTCATTACTAAAATGACTAATATATATTAGTAATTTGGATCTTTTCTTTTTCAATTGTATTTATTCCATTTTTTTGATATTTTGTTTGGAACAAGAGCCTTATAACATAACATAACACCCTTTTTTTGACTTTTATTTTAACTCGTTATTAGTTATTATTTATTTAGTATTATTATTTATTTAGTATTAATTAGTATGCTCATCAATTGACATAATATATTGAATGAGAAGAAAAAAGTTATTGCATGATA